TAATAGATAGAATAATAGTATTAGATAGAATAATAGTAATAGATAGAATAATAGTAATAGATAGAACCTTACCCTATAAAAACTCTACTCTAAAGATAAAACAAAAAAAAAACTGCGACGAGATAATAAATAAGAATTTGGATATACGTAAAAATATAATCTGTTTTTCAATCAGAAGGGTAAAAGTCTTTTTTTGTTTGAATATTTTTTATTTATTTTTTTATTAAGTAAGTAAAAAAAAAAAAGTTCATTGAATAATTGACGAAGTTCTATTTGCTCAATGAATTACTTCCCCCTTAATCTCTTTTTATTTGTCCACTACTTATTACTTTTTATAAATCTAAATTATAAATCTAAACAGGGGGATGTCGATAGACACGAAAAAGAAGGCATAGTAATCTTTGACGAACAGACGAAAAGGAGAAAAAATTATTATTATTTCAATATAAGAATAAGACGACACAAGAAAGGGCAGAAAATCAATCCTTTCTTGTGTCGAATAGAAAATTAGGAAGACTCGTAATGTAATCCCTCCTAGAAATATTTGTTCCTTTCCTTTATCCTGCCCTTTCCTTAGATTATTTTCCTTTGTATGCCTATTGTCTATTACTAAGAATGGGATACAAGTAATGAATTCCAGACATACGACGAAAACAATATAAACAAAGCAACAAGGGGTTTACAGAATTTTTGACCATACATAATTGTATCGATCGACAAAAATTTGCGCTTTTTACTTTACCAACTCAATGTTAAAGGATCTCTGGATTTAGAAATTCATTTCGTACAATTGAACCTTTTCAAACTGTTTCTTTTTAAGAACCAAAAAAATTTGTGCCAAAATAACAGATGCCAAGAAGAACAAAAGGCCTTGGACGCGTAATGGATCTTGAAGCACTATTTCTGCATCTCCCTGACCAAACCCCCCCACATTAGGATTGCTTGTTAATGGTTGATCAAGCTTGATAGATTCACCCTCTGAAACAAGAAGTTCTGGTCCTGGAGGTATAATATCAACCACTTTATGCCCGTCCGGTGCATCAACTATGGTTATTTCATATCCCCCCTTTTCTTTACGTACTATTTTGCTTACTATTCCTGCCGATGTAGCATTATAGACTGTATTGTTACTCTTGCTCCCATCAGGGTAAATCTGACCCCTTCCTCTATTCCCACCCACATATATTGGATATTTTAAGAAGTGAACGTCTTTCCTCGTAGCAGGATCGGGGGAAAGAATAGGAAAGACAATTTCACTATATTTCTGACCGGGAACAGGACCTATCACAAGAATATTTCTTTTATTTGGACGATAACTCTGAAAGGATAGATTTCCCATCTTTTCTTTCACCTCAGGAGAAATGCGATCCGGGGGGGCTAATTCGAATCCCTCGGGTAAAAGAAGAACAGCCCCTACATTCAAAGCCCCCTTTTTCCCATTAGCAAGAACTTGTTTCAGTTGCGTATCATAAGGGATTCGCACAACTGCTTCAAAGACAGTATCAGGAAGCACAGCTTGCGGAACTTCAATATCCACGGGCTTATTAGCTAAATGGCAATTGGCACATACAATTCGGCCAGTTGCTTCCCGCGGATTTTCATAACCCTGTTGCGCAAAAATGGGATATGCATTTGAAATAGATGCCCGAGTTATTACATATATCATGATCGATACAGAAATGGATCGAGTCATCTGTTCCTTTACCCAAGAAAAAATATTTCTATTTTGCATGGTCCAATCATTGATCCCGGAATTTCTACAATAAATTAGAAAGGTAGCTAGCTAGTATAGTTCCCTATCCACGAGTCTGCCATTGTACTGAAATATAGGACGAATATCCTGAACAGGTAGAAGTCTAAAGAATAAGTAAGATTGAAAATACTTTGTTTATTCTTTATACGCGAAGAAACATTCTTATTTGATTGCTATCAGGGGATCAAATGAGTTCTTCATTCGTTCATTGAATGATAAATGACTACAAGTGAAGGAGATACACGATTTAAATAATGGAAGATCCAATATTTCACAATTGTATCTAGAATAACTGGAAAAGTGGAAACAAGACCGGATATAATTTGATCATTATGAGCCAACCCAAAATCATTGTAGACCGAACCAATCATAAGTTCCCAACCATGGGTCGAATGAAATCCGATCCATAAATCAGTAACTAAAAGAATCGAAAAAGCTTTTATTGTGTCACTCAAGTTATAGAGTAATTCTTGAACCCAAGAATTAAGAATGACAAGTTCTTCATTACCCATAATAAAATAACCACTTAGAATAGCGAAACATATTATATTTGTCGAGAAATGAAAAATGATATGGAAATAATACTCTTTCTGTGTTTTGACTAATTGTATCGTTTCCTTGTGTATTCCTATACGAGGTTTTTGTATATGTGTTTCCGGGTATTCCTTTATCATTTCGTCCAACAGGAATAGTTCTTCTAATTCTATGAATCTTTCTAGAACGTTTTTCTCTTGAATATCATTCAAGAAAGTTTCGGATTGCCGGGTATTCCACCAATTAATAACCCAAGGTTCCAAACTTTTATTAAATGAGAGAGAGACCCACCAAGGCAAAAATACTATAAATACAAGATATGGGAGGGAAGTCAACGCTTTCCTTTTTTTCATTTTTTTTTAGTGAATTGTTAGTGAATTGTTAATGAATCTGCTCCATTCGTCGATTCTATACTGATATTTCTATTTCTCTGAACACGAATTCTATAACTATAACAAGGTATCAAACCTATGGATCTATCCCCGTTTTTGTTTACAAATTGAGTCCTTAGATCTATAAAAAATATAGAAATAGAATAAGGGTCCTTTATAATTCTCAGAGATATCTCAACTGGGTAAATTTCAATTAATTTTATCTTCATTTGTTCCTGTGTGTCGATGAATACTCGAAAACCTGCTTGAAGTAAGGAATATTATTCGAATTTCGAGACGAAAAAAGCCTCCAGGATCAATTAATTATTTCGAAATGTTTCACCGCCTAACCACAGTTTAGGAATAACGTAACATATCAATTCATCTTGGTTATAAAAAGATGAATTCTGTATTACGATTACGAAATAACTGTTCGGATATGTTTGATGAATGCATACTTATTAGACTTTTTACTAGTATAAATTGGGCCCGATACACATACAAAAAATTGTTTTTGGTATACAAAAAGTTGCTTTTTATTATCGTTTAGTTGTTCCGTATACGCGCTCCCGCTTTTGTTTTCTTCTATGTGAATTGTCCCGCCAATGGAAGTGTGGGAAATCAAATCCTAATATGTTTTGTTTTGCTCGAATGAACTTTCTGAATAAACTTCAATTGTATTAAAAATGGAATTATCAAGTTACTTCCCTCATACTGAGGAAACATTAATCTGAGAAAACATTAATTCTTCAGTTCATTTCAAAATACTTCAATTGGTACCCGCAAGAAATAGGCTAATTCGGCAGCTTTTTGTTCAATTTCTCGTGGAGTAAGATTCTCATCAGTGCCAGTCAAGGGAAGAGCTCCTTGGCCCCTGATTTCCATATAAAGGACACGACGAGGATAAAGACCCTCTTTAATCTCTATTCTGATGGATTGGATATCTCTCATAAGGAAACGAAGGAAAATACGACGATTTATTCCAGGAAATCCCCAACGAAAAATACAAACTATTCCTTTTTTTCTATCAAATTGGTCATAACCACTACCTACATTCCACGCAATTGTACACCACAAATAGGAACTAATGAATAGACCCGCGATCCCATAGAAAGACATCACGATCCCTTGTGGAAAAAAAATGATTTGCTGAGATGGAAATACGGATATAAGATTCCTACCAAGATAACTGGAAGTTCCAACTACTAAGAACCCTAATGAACCTAAAAAAAGGATACAGGCCCAACAAAAATTACTTGTTTTTCGAGACCCCGTTATAAGTTCTATCCATATATGTTCTGATCGCCAGTTCATACTATACTTATACTATACTAGATCCTGTTGTATTCGATTGGAATTGAGAGAATAACCCAAATGAATTTGACTTTACTTTTCTTGACCCCGAAGTAACTCTCATCAACTAGCACTATTTTGACGGGAACTATTAGGAGTAATTGGTTAGATACATTGACTTTCTATTTAATAAAATTTAATAAAATAAAGTATTCGCCGATATATTTTTAACCAGTTGTACTTGCATATAATATGCATGCATTTATGTGGATATTATGTATCCGTATGCATATCCGTCTTTCATTTGTGTTCGGAAAGAGCCACATATCGTATCATATTACACTAACTAAATATCTGTATTATGATCTAGTGTTGAAATAAATTGATGAGATTTGGTCCCATCGAATTTAGACAATCTTATTTTTTTGGACATGAAGAAATAAAGAAGCCATTGCCATTGCCGGAAATACTAGGCCCACTAAAGGCACAAAAATGGAGGGTAAGTTGAAATCTGTCATAGAATGGATGTCCCAATTTAATATTTGTACCTATTATAAAAATATCTTATGATAAATTAAGTATATCTATTATTATTATAAATAATATTAAGTCGTTAATAAGTGCAAGGAATGTAGAATTGAATTAAGTGTACCTATTCATCTTTCCACATAAATATGTATGATAATTCACTTTAAGATAAGAAATTTTATTATTCTTCTTCCCCCATCCTTTCTTCTTTCTATTTTTCTAATAAGGGATTTTTGATTAAAAAGTTGATTATTTATTATGAGTTCACGACTTTCACTATAATACGATCCAACAAAAAAAAAAAACGGCGACTCGATTCTATAAGAAAAAAATAAAAAGCGGGGGTTCTTGATAGATATAGAAATCACTTCTTTCTATATGTCTTCCATACCATATATGTCTTCTAAATTTCTTATACTCATATAATTATAATATAATTATTATAATTATATGAGTATAAGAAATTATATATTATATATATTATATTAAGTTATTATATTAAGTATAAGATAAGTACAAGAAAGAAATTATATAATATAAAAAAATTATATAATATAAAATAATATAAATTAAATTAATTTTAAATTATAAAAATTATAAAATTATATATTATATATAAATTAAGATATATATATATTATTGATATTATTGTCTATATTAAATATTGATATTATTGTCTATATTAAAATTAAATTAATAATTAATAAAATAATACGTAAGAAGGCCAGATAAAATTATTTTTATTTTCTTTCTGTCTTTCCTTTACCCAATTCTTCGGAAGGAGAAACTCACTCTTTTCTTTTTTTTTTTTTTTATCCTATTGATTGATAAAGGGTTTCTGATTACTAATCATGAATAGGGGTAAGATAAAAAATAGATCTGAAGGAAAAGATAAAATAAAAAATAATTATCCGAAACTTCTGACTCTTACTACAATACAAGTATAACTTAAATTTTTTTGATTACGATGAACTAAATAGAAATACTCGTTCGCTACAAATAATTGAATCGAGTGCTATTGCTATACTTTAATTTCTTGAATTTTGATTCAGAGGAAAGAAACCGTGGAGCTGAAATAACTCACTCAGAACACCCTTTAAAGGATTACGTGGTACGATTGGGTCGAATAAGCCCTTATGGAATGAATACTCAGCCGCTTGTGAACCGTCGGGTACTTTTTTTTTCAATGTTTGTTCAATTACTCTTTTACCCGCAAATGCAATGCAGGCATTTGGTTCAGCAATAATGATATCCCCCAACATACCAAAACTGGCTGTTACTCCACCGGTTGTAGGAGATGTAAGGATTGGGACATATAAGGATTTTTTATTTGATTGATAATTATATAAAGCGGAAGAGATTTTAGCCATTTGCATCAAGCTTAAACTTCCTTCTTGCATGCGTGCTCCCCCAGAAGCACACACAATAATGACAGGTAAAGATCGATTAGTAGCATACTCGATCAAACGGGTGATTTTCTCGCCGACTACGGATCCCATACTACCCCCCATGAACTCAAAATCCATAACCCCAATCGCTATAGGAATACCGTTTAGCTGACCTATGCCTGTTTGAACAGCTTCAGTTAAACCTGTCTTTCTTTGATAAGAATCAATACGATCTTTATAAGGTTCTTCCTCTGAATGAAATTCAATAGAGTCTATAGGAACCATACCTTCATCCATAGGATCCCAAGTGCCCGGATCAATCGAAAGTTCGATTCTATCTGAACTACTCATTTTCAAATGATATCCACACTGTTCACAAATATGCATTTTTAACTTCAAAAATTGTTGAAAATGTAATCCAAAACAGTTTTCACATTGAACCCATAAATGTCTGTATTTTTTATTTATATCGAAATCATTAGACTTTCCTCTTATATTGAAATCGTCGCCATTAATACGAGTTTTTATACTAGAATTCCCGCTTTTACTACGACTTACACGTTCAGTACAAATGCAACTATAAATATAACTGTTACTGTAATTGTTGGTACCGCCTGAAATAGAACTGCTGACTTCAAAACGAAGATAAGTATCAATGCAACTATTAATGTAATTATTCGAACTAGATTGAATATCATACATGTAATGATAATCATAGTGATTCTTACTTTTAGACCCGCTATTCAAATAACTGGGAAAAAAACTTTCTAGTTCACTTAAAAAAGAACTATCATTGTCAATCTCAAAAATCTGATTTTCAATATCAAAATATACAGAATAACTGTCACCATTACTATCCCTAACTAAAAAAGTGTCATCAGAGATCAAACTCCAAATATTCCCGATATCAAATAAATAATCAACATTACTGAAAGTATAACTGTCACTATTACTCCAACTAGGAGTTTTTTTCCCCGTATTATTTATAATGGGTTCTTCACTTCCACTGGTATTTCCAATAGTATCAAAACTATCCATTGATTTACTTAACCCACACCTATGTTCTAACTTTTCGTTAAACAACATCGAATTGAACCACCATTTTTCCATAGAGTCTTACCATCCCCTATTTGATGAAAATACAATAGATGAATAGTCATTCGATGAATAATCATTTTACTATTTGATTTCCTATCAGAATTAAGCATATGAATCCAATCACTAGGATTGTTAACTAACAACTAGTGAGTATTGAAAGAAATCATTCTCTTTTTTGGGGAAGCCGGGGGTATCACTTCGATATACCGATATATATATATATATTATGATAGAAGATAGATATGATAGAATAGAAGATAGATATGATAGAATCTTTTTCTCAATTATCACTATAAAGACAGGTTTCTTTCATGTCATGTACAAATTCTCAAGGAAAAGATAAGATAAATAGTTCTTTCTTTTCTTCTTATAAATTTATAAATGAATTCTTCATTCTAATAGAATCTCGTATCGTATAATTAAATAATACGTTTGTATTGCAACATGAACGAAAAAGACAATATACAGAACGGTTAGAAGGCGCCCTTCCCTGGCTTGATCTACGGTCTGAAGTTATAGAATAGAATAGAAAATG